TTATTCTTTTCAATAATCCATACTTGTAGCAATGAAATACTCCAAAATTGAGAACTGAGTGATTACAAATATCTCTGATCTTTGATCTTTTCTATAAAGGACCAGAAATCCCTTGCTTACGTATCATTGGGAAGTGCATTAACATAAATACGGCAGTAAGAAGGGGTAATACAAAAGTATGTAAACTATAAAAACGAGTCAAAGTGGATTGTCCCACACTAGCACTTCCGCGTAATAATTCTACCAAAGGCGATCCTATTACAGGAATAGCGTCAGGTACGCCTGTTACAATTTTGACTGCCCAATAACCAACTTGGTCCCAAGGTAAGGAATAACCAGTTACACCAAAAGATGCGGTCAATACACCCAGAACCACACCTGTAACCCAAGTCAATTCGCGAGGTTTTTTAAATCCACCGGTGAGATACACCCGAAATACGTGCAGGATCATCATTAGGACCATCATACTTGCCGACCAACGATGAACTGATCGGATTAACCAACCAAAGTTAGCTTCAGTCATTATATATTGAACAGAAGCAAAAGCCTCAGTAACGGTCGGGCGATAGTAAAACGTCATAGCAAATCCCGTAGCTACTTGGACTAAAAAACAAGTAAGGGTAATTCCTCCTAGACAATAAAAAATGTTAACATGAGGAGGAACGTATTTACTAGTTATATCATCTGCAATCGCCTGAATCTCGAGACGTTCTTCGAACCAATCATAGACTTTATTGAGATAGGTAACCCAAGAGGACTCCCCCTCTGAGAACCGTATATGAGAATTTCATCTCATACAGCTCAAACATAAACACCTCAATACTGGTTGAAACAGATATAGAATAAATAGAAGGTTTGAAACTTCTTACTAGTTCTAGTTTCTCCTTTGCTTCAATCTTATCTCTTCTCTGAAGATATGAAAAAAAAACCGAAAGCTTTGTGGTGATAATGCCAAAATATCAAGTCGGCTCATTCGTCTTTATATTGCTTTATATAGATCGTTACAGGCCTCTTGAATCTTCTATTTCCCTATTTTGTTTTCTTTCGTTGATTTATTATTTTTATTTGTGTTTAATTTAATTAATTTTAATTAATATGTCTTTGTATTTATTTATTTTTTATAGGAATTCTCTTGTTAAGACCCTATGAATCGATTGAAACCTCAGATTCATACTATAACCACGATGATTCAATAAAACCTTAAAGCTAAGTCCAATGATTCTCTGAGTAAAAACCATTGTATCATCACTTATTCAATGAATATTAATTAAATTAATAGATATATATCATAAAATGACTGAAAATCAAAAGAAATAGTTCGTCTTAAACTAAGCAAAGCATAAAGAGGCGTTTGAAAGAAGAAAAATCTTTCAATTTATACTTAATTCTTTGCATTTTTTTTAGTCCGGCCGCGGGGTCTGAATATTAAGTATGAATCATAGTTTAAATATTTCGTGCTCGATTTCATATATTCTGTGTTTCAGATAATAGACTAAATATCCGACGCGATAAAACACATCTCTATGAAGATGGCAGACCCATTCTCTGTACTATCAATAGGATCAATTATAACAAGTCACACACTCATATTCCGAACTACAGAAACAAAGAAATTCCGCGGTCGAACTACCAAAATCAAAATAAATATATAAATATGGGCTAGAAATCCGAGCCCCCTAAAGGATTCACTTTGTATTGAAAAGCTAAGACTTCACAGTTCTTGTGATCTTCTAATTCATTGAAATTCCGTCCAGTAAAACGGAAGAATTATAAATCTCCAAAATAATAGATAGGAATATCGCAAATAGAGCCATTGCGACACCCATCAAAGGAGTGGTTCCCCATCCAGGAGCTACTTTACCATATTCCGAATTCAATGGTTTCAATAAACCCCCTACATTTGTTGATCTTGGACCAGATCTGGAATTACTCTCAACGGTTTGTGTAGCCATAAATCCTATTGTTTTAATTAAGATCTGTTGACTTTGTATACTATTCCGTTGTAAATAAACGATCTTATCATAGATCCATTGTGGTCTTGAAATTATATAATAATGGAAACAGCAACCCTAGTCGCCATCTCTATATCTGGTTTACTTGTAAGTTTTACTGGGTATGCCTTATATACCGCTTTTGGGCAACCCTCTCAACAACTAAGAGATCCATTCGAGGAACACGGGGACTAGTTCTAGTTAAAGTACTAAGCCTCCCAATATCGGGAGGCTTAGTACTTCAATTGATAAAATGAAAAATAATTTATTTCACCTTTTTCGTTGGAACTTTAGGGGGTTCTCGAAAAAAGATAGCGAAAAAAATTATCCCTAGAGTCGAGACTAAAAGGAATGTATAAACCAATGCTTCCATAGATTCGATCGTGGTTTACAATTATAGCTTCCATACCTGTTTATTTTCCTACCTAAAGAAAGAACAAAAGTCAAAGAAAAAAAAGTAGATTCGAAAGATACGATAACAATGTTATATTATATCAGACTACTTGTCTTTTTGTAGTTGGATCTCCAAGTTTTTGGAATGCGCCAAATTCTACTTGCGCATCCAAATCTGGGTCAATACCAGCAAAAACATCTCTGAATAAGGTTCGAGCACCATGCCAAATGTGTCCGAAGAAAAAGAGCAAAGCAAACGAAGCATGCCCAAAAGTAAACCAACCCCTCGGACTGCTACGAAAAACACCATCAGATTTCAAAGTAGCACGATCTAATTCAAAAATTTCACCCAATTGAGCGCGTCTAGCATATTTTTTAACAGTAGCAGGATCACTATAACTAACTCCGTTAAGTTCGCCGCCGTAGAACTCAACAGTTACACCTACTTGTTCAACACTATACTTTGATTCTGCCCTTCTAAAAGGAACATCAGCTCTAACAATTCCGTCTCCATCTACCAAAACAACTGGAAATGTTTCGAAAAAGGTAGGCATACGACGTACAAAAAGTTCACGCCCTTCTTTATCTCTAAAGATGGGGTGTCCTAACCATCCAACAGCTATCCCATCCCCGTTGTCCATTGAGCCCGCTCTGAATAACCCCCCTTTTGCCGGATTATTCCCAATGTAATCATAAAAAGCAAGTTTTTCCGGAATTTTAGACCAAGCTTCTGAGAAACTTTGATTTTCAGCGAGTCCAGCACTAACTCTTCTATATATTTCTTGCTGGAAGTATCCCTGATCCCATTGATACCGAGTGGGACCAAATAATTCGATGGGGGTAGTTGCTGAACCATACCACATAGTTCCAGCAACTACAAAAGCAGCAAAAAAGACAGCAGCGATACTACTGGAAAGGACGGTTTCAATATTGCCCATACGTAATCCTTTGTATAGACGTTGAGGCGGACGAACACTAAGATGAAATAGGCCCGCTAATATGCCCAATGTACCCGCTGCAATATGATGAGAGGCTATTCCGCCCGAAACAAACGGATCAAAACCTTCCACACCCCACGCTGGATTTACAGATTGTACTTTTCCAGTTAGTCCATAAGGATCGGACACCCATATTCCAGGGCCATACAAACCTGTTACATGAAATGCGCCAAAACCAAAACAAGCCACCCCTGAAAGAAATAAATGAATTCCAAAAATCTTGGGCAAATCCAAAGACGGTTTTCCTGTACGTTCATCAGTAAATATTGCTAGATCCCAATACACCCAATGCCAAATAGCTGCTAAGAAGCACAAGCCAGAAAACACAATATGCGCTCCGGCCACACCTTCATAACTCCAAATGCCTGAATTCGTTACAGCCCCCCCTGTGATACTCCAACCACCCCACGAATTAGTTATTCCTAAACGAGTCATGAAGGGTATAACGAACATACCTTGTCTCCACATTGGATCAAGAACAGGATCAGAAGGATCAAAAACGGCTAATTCATATAGAGCCATTGAACCGGCCCAACCAGCAACCAGAGCTGTATGCATTATATGGACAGCAATCAACCGACCGGGATCATTCAATACAACGGTATGAACACGATACCAAGGCAAACCCATGGAAATACCCCTTTTTATCAAATAAAGATAAAGACTATGTAACTTTATTGCATTTTAAAAACGATACTATGGACCTCCCCCTTCAGTGGATTCTCTCCGAGCAGGAGAGAATATTTGTTCTCTTCTGCTGGCAATAATCAAACAATTCTGTTCGTAGGAACAAAGAGAAGCAGATCTATTCTATACCCGATAAGCCCCAATACGCAATGGTGGGTTGAGCCCATTTTCTATGAGTGAATCCATCCATACTTAGTCATCATTCGAAAGACCTATTTTGAGTAGTTACTTTATTAATTCTGTCTTCCTTTCTGACCATGGCTAAAATGAATAACGGCCAATTTTTATGAAGACAATTAAACCCATTATTACGTTTCCACATCAAAGTGAAATATAGTACTTCATTTTTTGTTAATGCCTATTGGTGTTCCAAAAGTACCTTTTCGAAGTCCTGGAGAGGAAGATGCATCTTGGGTTGACGTATAGTGCGGCTTGTCAGATATATTGGGTCATATGGGATTTCCCCGTTCTCTCCCTCGATCGAGATATCCCTTGTTTCACCCAATCAATTTATTCAAAATTTGGCGCGTGAGGTGCAATTAGATCCGTTTTGGGGGGATCCAGATTAATATTACCATCTCAATAAAACTTATTTATGGTTGGCTTGATTGGACCAAGAAAATGAAGTATCCAGGCTCCGTTTAGAAAAAACCCAATTAGTAATAGATCGGCGATTACTACTTGTATCATAAACGATTTTATTATTAAATTAGAAAGAGGGGTGATCTCAAAGTGTTAATTAATCGAATAGAATAATATGCTGAATACCTCAACTATTTGACGGAAGAAAGGCATCAAATGAATTCAAAAAAGAAGTGGTATTGGGAGCATTTATCCTATATGTGCAAATTGAAATCGGGGAAATCTTTACCTGGAGTAGAGCATAAACCTAAAAAAATGGAAGGGGCCCCTTCAGGAACAAGAAAATTACATCGTAATTTGGCGATGAAACAATATATCAATGAGAAGTTTGTTTGATAAGTGTAGTGAATTTCGTATTATAGGTTATAGGAAAACGAGCAAAAACTTATCTTTTTTTTTGAAGAAAAGGGGTTCCTTTGTTAAAAGTTAGATAGAACCTACTCTAAGCCAAAATAAAGGGGCTGGAATCTTATACATTGATCTTTTTTCCGCGATTTTTTGAACCGTATGCCTCAAAAGGTGCATGTACGGTTCCTAAGGGATAGTTTTTTATCCTAATCAACCGACTTTATCGAGAAAGATTGCTTTTTTTAGGCCAAGAGGTTGATAGTGAGATCTCAAATCAACTTATTGGTCTTATGGTATATCTCAGTATAGAGGATGATACCAAAGATCTCTATTTGTTTATAAATTCTCCCGGAGGATGGGTAATACCCGGAGTAGCTATTTACGATACTATGCAATTTGTAAGACCAGATGTACATACAATATGCATGGGATTGGCCGCTTCAATGGGATCCTTTATCCTGGTCGGAGGAGAAATTACCAAACGTCTAGCATTCCCTCACGCTTGGCGCCATTGAGTTTTTTATTTGAAAGAAAAAAAGACTATGCCTTAGCAGGAATATTAAGTAATAATAGCATGGCACTTCGAATTTGATATGAGAAAACTCTCTTTTTTTTTTTTACATTAAATTATGTATCGAAAGAGTAGTATGAGATAATAAGATATTCCGAATTTTATCTTGGGGTAGTCCATTTAAGCGGCACAAACTTTTTTTTGTTTTCACACCGGAAGCGTTTTAACAATATTTATTTTTTATAGAAAAGATTCATTTTTTGCCTTAGCTCAAAAAAACTTTGGGATTGCTGAATCACAGACGAAATAAATATATAAAGCAACGGAACCATCATAGTATTTTTTAACTCCCCCGAAAGGAAGGGTGGTAATTGGATCATTTACCGATCTGCGTCTGATAGATCCTAGATTTTCTCTTTATTGGCTGTAAGGTAAAAGTAAATTCCATTAGAGAGCCGTATGCACTGCACAAAAAATGCCCGTACGGTTCTTCAATTGTTTTTTTTGTTTGCACCTCATCATCCTGCAAGATAGAGAAACCATTTATTTATCATCAGGGTAATGATTCACCAACCCGCAGCCTCTTTTTATGAGGCACAAACGGGAGAATTTATCTTGGAAGCGGAAGAACTACTGAAACTGCGCGAAACCATCACAAGGGTTTATGTACAAAGAACGGGCAAACCCTTATGGGTTGTATCCGAAGATCTGGAAAGAGATGTTTTTATGTCAGCAACAGAAGCCCAAGCTCATGGAATTGTTGATCTTGTAGCGGTTGAATGAAGGATTTCGGCGCAATCCCTACTATTGTTGTGTTGAGATTTTCTTTATATTCTTACCGGGTTTAATATTCTATTAAATATAAATAGATTAAAAAAAACAAGCGATTCATAATCATCCGGTTAGGATCGATCTCAACCAGCCTATTATGTATACGATACAGCATGCCAACCATTAAGCAACTTATTAGAAATACACGACAGCCAATAAGAAATGTCACGAAATCCCCCGCTCTTCGGGGATGTCCTCAGCGCCGAGGAACATGTACTAGGGTGTATGTGCGACACGTTTAGATCATGAGCTAGGGCTGGGACACAAAAAAAGGACAAACTGTATGTTTCCAGTATCAATGATCAATCAATACCAGTGAATAGGATAGAAATAGAATATGAGTAGGATAGGATACAATGGAAGAATTCCACTCACTATCTACAAATCAAAAAGATCCATTATCTCCCTGTGTATTCCATTTATGGTTTCCATTGGTGCAAATCCAATCACCTGAATTTAAGATGAGAAGCAATTCCCCTTTGGTAAGAAGTGGTTATCCATTAAGCGGGGGAAATATATAAGCAGAAAAATTATGTTCCCACTCTTGCAAAAACGGACTAACAGGGTCAGCTACCTAGCTAACTTTCATAATTAAATACCGTTACTGTATGGGTTAGATCTCATTGTGAAAGACCTATTACTAAATAATATAATTCATGGGTAGAGCCAAAGGATGTGAACTGTACAAGTTACCAATAATATTGATTAAATGAAGGAAGGGGTTCCGGTGTATAGAAAGGACCTCACCGTTTTAGAAGTAACCATAGAAACGATGGAACCACTATTTCTTTATCCATATCCATTTAAATTTGAGTTTTATATTTACTATGTTTTTGTGCGGTGAAATGAAAAAAATATATATATATATAGTGGTCGGGGAGGTTATAGTAGCCAAAGCCATTGGAATTTTTATTTTATACATTGGAAGAATCTGTTTTGTTATTAATCGACCAGTAAAGAGGAAAATAATAACTAAAAGAACGGAAATCAATTAGTTATTCATCAAAGTTTCATTTTTTCAATGACCAGAATTAGACGAGGATATGTAGCTCGTAAACGTCGAACAAAAATCCGTTTATTTGCATCAAGCTTTGGGGGGGCTCATTCAAGACTTACTCGAACTATTACTCAACAGAAAATAAGAGCTTTGGTTTCTGCTCATCGGGATAGAGATAGGCAAAAGAGGGATTTTCGTCGTTTGTGGATCACTCGGATAAATGCAGTAATTCGCGAAAATAAAGTATCCTATAGTTATAGTAAATTTATAAATGATCTGTACAAGAGTAAATTGCTTCTTAATCGTAAAATACTTGCACAAATAGCTATATTAAATAGGAATTGTCTTTATATGATTTCTAATGAGATCATAGAGGAAAAGGATTGTAAGGAATTTACCGAAAAACTTAAATGACATTCCCCGGAGAATGAACTCCGGGAAGATATAGTCTAAAATTAGTATAAGAAAAAATTGATAAGATGATAAAGTCGTCAAAATGAGTTAACGCGCTAAAAAAAAAAAACTTTTATTCTTCCCCGATTCTTTGATTCTTTTTTTTTTGATTACAACACGAAAATTAAATTTCGATTTGGTTATTTTTAGAACAAAATATCCATCTGGGTTTGAGTTCATAGCATATTGGAATTTTGATTTGATTGAAGAGTACGCCTATTTATTTCTGGTTCTAAAACCAGTAGTTTTAGCGGTCGACTCGGTTCTTTCAAACTGTTTCTCGTTATTAAGAAAAGGTAACAAAGATAAAATGCGCGCTTGTTTTATAGCAATAGTAATTAATCGTTGTTGTTTCAAGGTCAATCTATTCACGCGTCTAGATAAAATTTTTCCTTGTTCACTAATAAACCGACTAATTAAACTCATATTTCTATAATCAATTCGATCCCCCGATTGGATCGGGGGCAAACGCCTACGAGAAGATCGTTTGGATTTAAGAAAGGGTCGCTTGGATTTATCCATGGTTTGTTTGTTCCTTATCCCAGAAAATCCTATTTCTGAGTTCTAATTCTTTTTTTTTTTTAGATCCAACTGAAATAGAAGAAATAGAAATTAGGATTTACTTTAGTTATATTAAAATATATATTATATATATAATATGTCATTTTTAATGTTCCTTGGAAGAGTGACAAACAGACCTGCATTCGATCTATTTCTTTATCTCCCCATGAACCGTATGTTTGTAACAATAGGGACAGAATTTTTTCAATTCCAATCGACTCGGCGTATTGTGTCGATTCTTTTGGGAAATATATCTGGAAATGCCCGTTGATTCTTTATTAACCCCGTTTCGGACACAACTGGTACATTCCAAAATAACCGTTACTCGGACATCTTTACTCTTGGCCATGAACCCCCTTTGGTTTTTGATTCGCTCAACTCTGCCATTTTTTCAATCTGAAGCGAATAAGAAAGGAACAAAGAAAAAAAAGAAGTTGCTAACTCTAAATCTAATTACGAAAGATTTCGTTACAATCACTAGAGTAATAGTCAAAAAATAGTAAATAATAAGGAATACAATTATTTCAAACTATATTTCTAATTGCAGTACAGTATCTTATTTAACTATTTTTTATGATACTGTTGCCCTAGGAGCACATTTCCATCCCCGTTGTCACTCTATTATAATATAAATTTAAGCCGGGATTTTAGCTGAGATTGAATAGACTTTAGTCTTTTTCAAAAAAAAAATAGCAATTAATTAGTTACAGCTATTTGATTTGATTGTATCTCTAATCCCCTTCCCGTATCAATAACTAAAAAGAAAAAAAGGGGAATGTCAACGCATCGGGGAATAAACGATTGATCTCTATTAATAAACCTGCTAAAGATCCGAACCATAGAGTACTTAGTACTGGTGCCACGGAAAGATATGTTTTTAGATCTCGCATTGAAAATCCTCCTTCTTTTTGTTTTTAACGTCTCATATGGGTATAGATAAGTCTTTTATTATTTTATTATATGTTATACAATATGTTATATGACATGAGTCCCCCCAAAAAAGAAGAAATGACAATCAAAATTTTGTATATCAATGGAAGAAATAACACTATGGAAAAGAAGACAGGGATTCTCTACAATGAAACTGTAGACCAATTGAAAGGGATGTAGCGCAGCTTGGTAGCGCGTTTGTTTTGGGTACAAAATGTCACGGGTTCAAATCCTGTCATCCCTACCTATTCTATTACTTTAGTTCTCCTATGAGCAATAAGGAGGAATAAATTGAGATCAATTAAATTGGACATACATGATATTTCTTTCATTTTTAGTTTAGAAACGCTATATTATATATATACATGCAAGGTGTATTGGGGTTCAAAAAAATTCTGATAAGAAAGCGCTCTTAGTTCAGTTCGGTAGAACGTGGGTCTCCAAAACCCGATGTCGTAGGTTCAAATCCTACAGAGCGTGCGTGATTCCGTTCTTGTTAGGTCAAATTCCACTGAAATAAGATCGCTAACTTCAACAGCAATCAGAATTTGACCTCCTGTGGATTAAGGAGGAGGTCACTAAAAACAAATGATTAATTAAATTAATCAAAGGTCCGACTGATCACCGCGCCTGTATTGTAAATATGCAGTTACGAATA